GTTTATGTAGCTTAACTACCCAAAGCAAAACACTGAAAATGTCGAGACGGCTCACCCGCCCCATAAACAAATAGGTTTGGTCCTAGCCTTTCTATTAGCCCCTGGCAAGATTACACATGCAAGCATCCCCGCCCCGGTGAAATCGCCCTTCAAATCACCCGTGATCAAAAGGAGCAGGTATCAAGCACGCAGTAATGCAGCTCAAAACACCCTGCCTAGCCACACCCCCACGGGAGACAGCAGTGATAAACCTTTAGCAATAAACGAAAGTTTAACTAAGCTATGCCAACCCAGGGTTGGTCAACTTCGTGCCAGCCACCGCGGTCATACGATTAACCCCAGTTAATAGAGCCCGGCGTAAAGAGTGTTTTAGATTGCTCCCTAATAAAGCTAAGCTCCATCCAAGTCGTAAAAAACTCTGGCTGCTATAAAATAAACTACGAAAGTGGCTTTAACACCTCTGAATACACAATAGCTGAGACCCAAACTGGGATTAGATACCCCACTATGCTCAGCCCTAAACTTCAACAGTCAAATCAACAAGACTGCTCGCCAGAACACTACGAGCAACAGCTTAAAAATCAAAGGACCTGGCGGTGCTTCACACCCCCCTAGAGGAGCCTGTCCTATAATCGATAAACCCCGTTCAACCTCACCATCTCTTGCTCAGCCTATATACCGCCATCTTCAGCAAACCCTGACAAAGGCTATAAAGTAAGCACAAACACCCACATAAAGACGTTAGGTCAAGGTGTAGCCCATGAGATGGGAAGAGATGGGCTACATTTTCTATGCCAGAAAACCACGATAACCCTCATGAAACTTGAGCGGTCGAAGGAGGATTTAGCAGTAAATTAAGAATAGAGTGCTTAGTTGAACAAGGCCCTGAAGCGCGTACACACCGCCCGTCACCCTCCTCAAGCATATTTCAAGGAACCCCTAACTAAATACTCCACGCATCTATGTAGAGGAGACAAGTCGTAACATGGTAAGTGTACTGGAAAGTGCACTTGGACAAACCAAGGTGTAGCTTAACACAAAGCACCCGGCTTACACCCGGGAGATTTCAATTAACTTGACCACCCTGAGCCAACCCTAGCCCCAAATCACCCCAACCCTACTATCAAGTAACATCAACCAAACCATTTACCCGTACAAAGTATAGGCGATAGAAATTACCAACCTGGCGCAATAGATACAGTACCGCAAGGGAAAGATGAAAAACACGACCAAGCACAAAACAGCAAAGATAAACCCCTGTACCTTCTGCATAATGAATTAACTAGACACAACTTAGCAAGGAGGCCCAAAGCTAAGAGCCCCGAAACCAGACGAGCTACCTAAGAACCGCTGAAAGAGCACACCCGTCTATGTAGCAAAATAGTGGGAAGATTCATAGGTAGAGGTGACAAGCCTACCGAGCCTGGCGATAGCTGGTTGTCCAAGACAGAATCTTAGTTCAACTTTAAATCTACCCGTAGAACCCCTAAATCTTCTTGTAAATTTAACTGTTAGTCTAAAGAGGAACAGCTCTTTAGACTCTAGGAAAAAACCTTATAAAGAGAGTAAAAAGTGTAAACCCCATAGTTGGCCTAAAAGCAGCCACCAATTAAGAAAGCGTTCAAGCTCAACACCACCTATCCAACAAATCCCAAACACACAACTGAACTCCTTCCACCACATTGGACCAATCTATCATTTTATAGAAGAAATAATGTTAGTATAAGTAACATGAATAACATTCTCCCCCGCATAAACCTATATCAGACCAAAAAACTTCGCTGACAGTTAACAGCCCAATATCTAAAACCAACTGATAAACCATTATTGCCCACACTGTCAACCCAACATAGGCATGCCCACAAGGAAAGGTTAAAAAAAGTAAAAGGAACTCGGCAAACACTACCCCGCCTGTTTACCAAAAACATCACCTCTAGCATTACCAGTATTAGAGGCACCGCCTGCCCAGTGACACATGTTCAACGGCCGCGGTACCCTAACCGTGCAAAGGTAGCATAATCACTTGTTCCTTAAATGGGGACTTGTATGAATGGCTCCACGAGGGTTCAGCTGTCTCTTACTTTCAACCAGTGAAATTGACCTGTCCGTGAAGAGGCGGACATAACCTAACAAGACGAGAAGACCCTATGGAGCTTTAGTCTATCAATGCAAACAACATTCAATAAACCAACAGGTCATAAATTACCAAACCTGCATCGAAGACTTCGGTTGGGGCGACCTCGGAGCATAGACTAACCTCCGAGCAGTATATGCTAAGACCACACCAGTCAAAACGAAACTCCATGTGCAATTGACCCAATAACTTGATCAACGGAACAAGTTACCCTAGGGATAACAGCGCAATCCTATTCTAGAGTCCATATCAACAATAGGGTTTACGACCTCGATGTTGGATCAGGACATCCCGATGGTGCAGCCGCTATCAAAGGTTCGTTTGTTCAACGATTAAAGTCCTACGTGATCTGAGTTCAGACCGGAGTAATCCAGGTCGGTTTCTATCTGTTCTATATTTCTCCCTGTACGAAAGGACAAGAGAAATAGGGCCCACTTCGCAAAGCGCCCTCCCTCCTTGGATGATATTATCTCAATCCACAACATGCCCAAACCCGCTCAAGAACAGAGCCTGTTAAGATGGCAGAGCCCGGCAATTGCATAAAACTTAAGACTTTATAATCAGAGGTTCAATCCCTCTTCTTAACAGCATGCCCATAATCAACCTCCTGCTCCTCATCCTACCCACCCTAATCGCCATAGCATTCCTAATGTTAACCGAACGAAAAATCCTAGGCTACACACAACTACGCAAAGGCCCCAACATCGTAGGCCCCTATGGCCTACTACAGCCTTTCGCCGACGCAATAAAGCTCTTCACCAAAGAACCCCTAAAACCATCTACATCAACCACCGCCCTCTATATCATCGCCCCAACCTTAGCCCTTACCATTGCCCTCCTACTATGAACCCCCCTCCCCATACCCAACCCCCTAATCAACCTCAACTTGGGCCTCCTATTTATCCTGGCTACATCTAGCCTAACCGTCTACTCCATCCTATGATCAGGATGAGCATCAAACTCTAACTACGCCCTAATCGGCGCACTGCGAGCAGTAGCCCAAACAATTTCATATGAAGTCACTTCGGCCATTATCTTACTATCAGTACTACTTATGAGCGGCTCATTTAACCTCTCCACCCTCATTACAACACAAGAGCACATCTGACTGCTCCTACCAACATGGCCCCTAGCTATAATATGATTTATCTCTACATTAGCAGAAACCAATCGAACCCCCTTCGACCTCACCGAAGGAGAGTCAGAATTAGTCTCAGGATTCAATACCGAATATGCTGCCGGCCCATTCGCCCTATTCTTCATAGCCGAATATGTAAACATCATTATGATAAACGCCCTAACCACCATAATCTTCCTAGGTACCACACACAACGCCCACCGCCCAGAACTTTACACCACATGCTTCACCATCAAAACCCTACTCTTAACCTCCCTATTTCTATGAATCCGAACAACATACCCCCGATTCCGCTACGACCAACTCATGTACCTCCTATGAAAAAACTTCTTACCACTCACCCTAACACTACTAATATGATATATTTCTCTATCCACCATAATTGCCAGCATTCCCCCACAGACCTAAGAAATACGTCTGACGAAAGAGTTACTTTGATAGAGTAAATAATAGGGGTTTAAATCCCCTTATTTCTAGAACCATAGGAGTCGAACCCATCCCTGAGAACCCAAAACTCTCCGTGCCACCCGTCGCACCCTGTTCTAAGTAAGGTCAGCTAAATAAGCTATCGGGCCCATACCCCGAAAATGTTGGTTATACCCTTCCCGTACTAATTAATCCCCTAGCTCAACCCATCATCTACTCCACCATTTTCGCAGGTACACTCATTACCGCATCAAGCTCACACTGATTCCTCACCTGGGTGGGATTAGAAATAAACATACTAGCCTTCATCCCAGTTCTGACAAAAAAAATAAATCCCCGCTCCACAGAAGCTGCTATCAAATATTTCCTCGTACAAGCAACCGCATCCATAATTCTCATAATAGCCATTCTCTCCAACAACCTACTTTCCGGGCAGTGAACTATAGCCAACATCACCAACCAATATTCATCAACAATAATATTAATAGCCCTGGCTATAAAACTGGGAATAGCCCCCTTTCACTTCTGGGTCCCAGAAGTCACCCAGGGAACTACCCTTATATCCGGCCTACTCCTCCTCACATGACAAAAACTGGCCCCTATCTCAATCATATACCAAATCTTCCCAGTGGTAAACGTAAACATCCTCCTCGCCTTTTCAATCTTATCTATCATGGTAGGCAGCTGAGGCGGACTGAACCAAACCCAACTACGCAAAATTCTAGCATACTCCTCAATCACCCACGTAGGCTGAATAATGGCCGTACTACCATACAACCCAGACATCACCATCTTCAACCTAATCATCTACATCGTGCTAACAACCACCGCATTCCTAGCACTCAACCTGAATTCCAGCACCACAACCCTACTATTATCTCGCTCTTGAAACAAACTAACCTGATTACTGCCCCTAATCCCATCCACCCTATTATCACTAGGAGGCCTACCCCCACTAACCGGATTCCTACCCAAATGACTCGTAATTGAAGAACTCACAAAGAACGGAACACTCATTATCCCAACTGCCATAGCCATCATCACCCTTATCAACCTATACTTCTACATACGCCTAATCTACTCCACCTCAATCACGCTGCTTCCCACATCCAACAACGTAAAAATAAAGTGACAGTTTGAAAACACAAAACCCACATTTCTCCTCCCCACACTTATGACCCTCACCACTCTCCTCCTACCAATCGCCCCACTTACATTCCCCACCCCATAGAAATTTAGGTTAAACACAGACCAAGAGCCTTCAAAGCCCTCAGTAAGTTAACAAAACTTAATTTCTGCAACACGCCCAAGGACTGCAAAGCCCACTTTGCATCAACCGAACGCAAATCAGTCACTTTAATTAAGCTAAGCCCTTACTAGATCGATGGGACTTAAACCCACAAAAATTTAGTTAACAGCTAAACACCCTAGACAACCTGGCTTCAATCTACTTCTCCCGCCGCGGGAAAAAAAGGCGGGAGAAGCCCCGGCAGGATTGAAGCTGCTCCTTTGAATTTGCAATTCAACGTGAAAACCACTTCGGGACTGGCAAAAAGAGGTTCCACCTCTGTCCTTAGATTTACAGTCTAATGCTTTACTCAGCCATTTTACCCCATTCTACTAATGTTCGCCGACCGCTGGTTATTCTCCACAAACCATAAAGATATTGGAACACTATACTTACTATTTGGCGCATGGGCCGGGGTTCTGGGCACGGCCTTAAGCCTCCTCATTCGAGCCGAACTGGGTCAACCCGGCAATCTCCTAGGCAATGACCATATCTATAACGTCATTGTAACGGCCCACGCATTCGTCATAATCTTCTTCATAGTAATACCCATCATAATTGGGGGCTTTGGCAACTGGCTCGTCCCTCTGATAATCGGCGCTCCCGATATGGCATTCCCTCGTATAAATAACATAAGCTTCTGACTTCTTCCCCCCTCATTCCTACTGCTGCTTGCCTCCGCTATAGTAGAAGCCGGCGCCGGAACAGGATGAACGGTCTACCCTCCGCTGGCAGGAAACTACTCCCACCCAGGAGCCTCTGTCGACCTAACCATTTTTTCTCTACACCTGGCCGGAGTATCATCTATCCTAGGGGCTATTAACTTCATTACCACAATCATCAACATAAAACCCCCAGCCATATCCCAATACCAAACACCCCTCTTTGTCTGATCCGTCCTAATTACAGCCGTCCTACTCCTCCTCTCCCTACCAGTCCTAGCCGCCGGCATTACTATACTACTAACGGACCGCAACCTCAACACTACTTTCTTTGACCCCGCTGGAGGAGGAGACCCTATCCTATATCAACACCTATTCTGATTCTTCGGTCACCCCGAAGTTTATATTCTCATCCTACCAGGCTTCGGAATGATCTCACATATCGTAACACACTACTCAGGAAAAAAAGAACCGTTCGGATATATAGGCATAGTCTGAGCCATAATATCAATTGGCTTCCTAGGTTTCATTGTCTGAGCCCACCATATATTCACAGTAGGTATGGACGTAGACACACGAGCCTATTTCACCTCTGCCACCATAATTATCGCCATCCCCACCGGCGTCAAGGTATTTAGCTGACTCGCCACACTCCATGGAAGCGACACCAAATGGTCCGCCGCAGTGCTCTGAGCCCTAGGCTTCATCTTTCTCTTCACGGTAGGAGGCTTGACTGGCATCGTACTGGCAAACTCATCACTGGATATTGTACTTCACGATACATATTATGTCGTAGCCCACTTCCACTACGTCTTATCCATAGGAGCCGTATTCGCCATCATAGGAGGCTTCGTCCACTGATTCCCCTTATTCTCGGGCTACACTTTAGATCAAACCTACGCCAAAATTCACTTTGCCATTATATTTGTTGGGGTAAACTTAACCTTCTTCCCACAACACTTCCTTGGCCTCTCCGGAATACCACGACGTTACTCTGACTACCCCGATGCATACACTACCTGAAATATCCTATCCTCTGTAGGCTCATTTATTTCCCTAACAGCAGTAATACTGATAATTTTTATAATCTGAGAAGCCTTCGCTTCAAAACGAAAAATTCTAATAATCGAACAACCCTCCACCAACCTAGAATGGCTGTACGGATGCCCGCCGCCCTATCACACATTCGAAGAGCCCGTCTATATAAAGCCTAGACAAAAAAGGAAGGAATCGAACCCCCTAAAACTGGTTTCAAGCCAGCCCCATAACCTCTATGACTTTTTCAAAAAGATATTAGAAAAACTATTTCATAACTTTGTCAAAGTTAAGTTACAGGTTCAAACCCCGTATATCTTAATGGCACATGCAACTCAAGTAGGCCTACAAGACGCTACATCCCCTATCATAGAAGAACTAATCTCTTTCCACGACCACGCCCTTATAATCATCTTCCTCATCAGCTTCCTAGTCCTATATGCCCTCTTCCTAACACTCACAACAAAACTAACCAACACTAACATTACGGATGCCCAAGAAATAGAAACCGTCTGAACAATCCTGCCTGCTATTATTCTAGTCCTAATCGCCCTCCCGTCCCTCCGCATCCTTTACCTGACAGACGAGATCAACGACCCCTCCTTTACTATCAAAGCAATCGGCCATCAATGATACTGGGCCTACGAATATACAGACTACGGTGGGCTGATCTTTAATTCTTACATGCTTCCACCATTATTTCTAGAACCAGGGGATCTCCGACTCCTTGAAGTCGATAACCGAGTGGTTCTTCCAATTGAAGCCCCTGTCCGTATAATAATTACATCACAAGACGTCCTACACTCATGAACTGTCCCCTCCCTGGGTCTAAAAACAGACGCCATCCCAGGGCGCCTAAACCAAACCACATTCACCGCTACACGCCCAGGGGTATATTACGGCCAATGCTCAGAGATCTGTGGGGCCAACCATAGCTTTATACCAATTGTCCTAGAACTAATTCCCTTAAAAATCTTTGAAATAGGGCCTGTATTCACTCTATAGCCCCTCCCCGCCTCCCCGTAAATTTCACTGTAGAGCTAAATTAGCATTAACCTTTTAAGTTAAAGACTAAGAGGACCACTACCTCTTTACAGTGAAATGCCCCAATTAAACACCACCGTGTGACCTACAATCATCATATCAATACTCCTCGCACTATTCCTCCTTATACAGCTGAAAACACTAAATACACACTACCACCCACCCGCCTCCCCAAAACTCACGAACATTAAACCTCATAATAATCCCTGAGAACACAAATGAACGAAAATCTATTCACTTCATTCGCTACCCCCACAATTCTAGGCTTACCCGCCGCAGTACCAATTATTCTATTTCCCTCCCTATTAATCCCTACTTCCAAATACCTCATCAACAACCGACTAATTACCACCCAACAGTGACTAATTCAACTGACCTTAAAGCAAATAATAACGATACATAATACTAAAGGACGAACCTGATCCCTCATGCTAATCTCCCTAATTACCTTTATTGCCACAACCAACCTCCTTGGCCTCCTACCCCACTCATTCACACCAACTACCCAACTATCCATAAACCTGGCCATAGCAATCCCCCTATGAGCAGGCACAGTAGCCACAGGCTTCCGCCTTAAGGCCAAAAATACCCTTGCCCACCTTCTACCCCAGGGCACACCCACCCCTCTCATTCCAATATTAATTATCATCGAAACCATTAGCCTATTTATCCAACCCGTAGCCCTTGCTGTACGACTAACTGCAAATATTACAGCAGGTCACCTACTAATACACCTGATCGGAGCAGCCACAATAGCCTTATCAACTATTAGCCTACCCGCAACCCCCATCATCTTCACAGTCTTAACTCTACTAACAACCCTCGAAATTGCCGTAGCTCTAATCCAAGCATACGTCTTCACACTCCTGGTGAGCCTCTACCTGCACGACAACACGTAATGACCCACCAATCCCACGCCTACCATATAGTAAAACCCAGCCCTTGGCCTCTGACAGGGGCTCTCTCAGCCCTCCTACTAACATCCGGCCTAGCCATATGATTCCACTTCCACTCCACCACTCTACTAACACTAAGCATACTGACTAACGCGCTAACCATATTCCAATGGTGGCGCGACGTAGTGCGAGAAGGCACATACCAAGGCCACCACACAATACCTGTCCAAAAAGGGCTTCGCTACGGAATAGTCTTATTTATTACCTCAGAAATCTTCTTCTTTGCTGGATTTTTTTGAGCATTCTACCATTCCAGCCTAGCCCCCACCCCCCAACTAGGAGGACACTGACCCCCAACGGGCATCACCCCACTCAACCCTCTAGAAGTCCCACTCCTAAACACCTCAGTACTGCTCGCATCAGGAGTTTCAATCACCTGAGCCCACCACAGCCTAATAGAAAACAATCGAAATCAAATAATCCAAGCGCTACTTATCACAATCCTGCTAGGCATCTACTTTACCCTCCTGCAAATCTCAGAATATTTTGAAGCCCCTTTCACCATCTCCGACGGCATTTATGGCTCCACATTCTTTGTAGCCACGGGCTTCCACGGGCTCCATGTCATTATCGGATCAACATTCCTCACCATCTGCCTTATCCGCCAACTACTATTCCACTTCACATCTAAACACCACTTCGGCTTCGAAGCCGCCGCTTGATATTGACATTTCGTAGATGTGGTTTGACTGTTCCTATATGTCTCCATCTACTGATGAGGATCCTACTCTTTTAGTATAAACAGTACTGTTAACTTCCAATTAACCAGCTTCGATAACGCTCGAAAAAGAGTAATGAATCTGGCATTAGCCCTAATAATTAATACACTCCTAGCCCTACTACTAATGACTATTACATTCTGACTACCACAGCTCAACACCTACATAGAAAAAACCAACCCCTACGAATGCGGATTTGACCCACTATCCCCCGCCCGCATTCCATTTTCCATAAAATTCTTCCTGGTCGCAATCACTTTTCTACTATTTGATCTAGAAATCGCTCTACTACTACCCCTACCGTGAGCCCTACAAACAACAAACCCCTCACTGACAATCGCATCATCACTCACATTAATCACCATTTTAATCCTAAGCTTGGCTTACGAATGATCACAAAAAGGGCTAGACTGGGTCGAATTGGTAAGTAGTTTAAGCTAAAACAAATGATTTCGACTCATTAAATTATGGCAACCATACTTATCAAATGCCCCTCATCTACATAAATATCACACTGGCATTCGCTATCTCACTCCTAGGCATACTAATCTACCGTTCACACCTCATATCCTCCCTACTATGCCTGGAGGGAATAATATTATCATTATTCATCATGAGTACCCTTATAGCCTTAAACACACACTCCCTCCTAATCAACATTATGCCTGTCGTTCTGTTAGTCTTTGCTGCCTGCGAAGCGGCAGTAGGCCTAGCCTTACTAGTCTCAATCTCTAACACATACGGCCTAGACCACATCCACAACCTAAACCTACTCCAATGCTAAAGCTAATTATCCCCACCACTATACTATTACCCCTGACATGACTATCTAAAAAACACATAATCTGAATTAACACAACCACCCACAGTCTAATTATCAGCCCCATCCCGCTATTATTCTTTAACCAGGCCAACAACAACCTATTTACCTACTCCCTATCCTTTTCCTCCGACCCCTTAACCACACCCCTCCTAATGTTGACAACCTGACTGCTCCCCCTAATAATCATAGCAAGCCAACACCACCTATCCAACGAACCCCCTCTACGAAAAAAACTCTACCTATCTATATTAATTATCCTCCAAGTCTCACTAATTATAACATTCACCGCCACTGAACTAATAATATTCTACGTCCTCTTTGAAACTACACTCATCCCCACTCTAGTTATCATTACTCGATGGGGTAACCAACCGGAACGCCTAAACGCAGGCTCATACTTTCTATTCTACACCCTAGTAGGCTCCCTCCCCCTACTCATTGCACTTATCCACACCCACAACACCCTAGGCTCACTAAACATTATATTACTAACCCTCTCCTCCCAAAACCTAACAGATTCTTGATCCAATAATCTCATATGACTAGCATACATAATAGCTTTCATAGTAAAAATACCCCTTTACGGACTTCACCTCTGACTCCCCAAAGCCCATGTTGAAGCCCCCATCGCTGGCTCAATAGTACTCGCCGCAGTACTCCTAAAACTAGGCGGCTACGGCATAATACGGCTCACCCTCATTCTTAGCCCACTGACAAAACACATAGCCTACCCCTTCTTAATACTATCCCTGTGAGGCATGATCATAACAAGCTCCATCTGCCTACGACAAACAGACCTAAAATCCCTCATCGCATACTCCTCCGTAAGCCACATAGCCCTTGTAATTACAGCTATCCTTATTCAAACCCCCTGAAGCTTTACAGGTGCAACCGTCCTCATAATCGCCCACGGACTAACCTCTTCCCTGCTATTCTGCCTTGCAAACTCAAACTACGAACGAACTCACAGCCGCATCATAATCCTATCTCGAGGGCTCCAAGCCTTACTCCCACTGATAGCCTTCTGATGACTCGCAGCAAGCCTCGCTAACCTCGCCCTACCCCCCACTATTAACCTCCTAGGTGAACTCTTCGTACTAATGGCCTCCTTCTCCTGGGCAAACACTACTATTACACTCACCGGGCTCAACGTACTAATCACGGCCCTATACTCTCTTTACATATTTATCATAACACAACGAGGCACACTTACACACCACATTAAAAACATAAAACCCTCACTCACACGAGAAAACATATTAATACTTATGCACCTCTTCCCCCTCCTCCTCCTAACCCTCAACCCTAACATCATTACTGGCTTTACTCCCTGTAAACATAGTTTAATCAAAACATTAGATTGTGAATCTAACAATAGAGGCTCGAAACCTCTTGCTTACCGAGAAAGCCCACAAGAACTGCTAACTCACTATCCCATGTATAACAACATGGCTTTCTCAACTTTTAAAGGATAACAGCTATCCATTGGTCTTAGGACCCAAAAATTTTGGTGCAACTCCAAATAAAAGTAATAGCAATGTACACCACCATAGCCATTCTAACGCTAACCTCCCTAATTCCCCCCATTACAGCCACCCTTATTAACCCCAATAAAAAGAACTTATACCCGCACTACGTAAAAATGACCATTGCCTCTACCTTTATAATCAGCCTATTTCCCACAATAATATTCATGTGCACAGACCAAGAAACCATTATTTCAAACTGACACTGAACTGCAACCCAAACGCTAGAACTCTCCCTAAGCTTCAAACTAGACTACTTCTCCATAATATTCATCCCCATCGCACTATTCGTCACCTGATCCATTATAGAATTCTCACTATGATACATACACTCAGACCCAAACATCAACCAGTTCTTCAAATATTTACTCATCTTCCTCACCACAATACTAATCCTAGTTACCGCCAACAACCTGTTTCAACTCTTCATCGGCTGAGAAGGCGTAGGAATCATATCCTTTCTCCTAATTGGCTGATGACACGCCCGAGAAGAGGCTAACACCGCAGCCATCCAGGCAATCCTATACAACCGCATCGGCGACATCGGCTTTATTCTAGCCCTAGCATGATTTCTCCTCCACACCAACTCGTGAGAACCACAACAAATAATCCTCCTAAACTCCAACCCCAACTTTCTTCCACTGGCAGGCCTTCTTCTAGCGGCACGGGGAAAATCAGCCCAACTTGGGCTACACCCCTGACTTCCTTCAGCCATAGAAGGCCCGACCCCTGTCTCAGCCCTACTCCATTCAAGCACCATAGTCGTAGCCGGAGTTTTCCTACTCATCCGCTTCCACCCTCTAACAGAAAACAACCAACTAATCCAAACCCTTACACTATGCTTAGGTGCTATCACCACCCTATTCACAGCAATCTGTGCCCTAACACAAAACGATATCAAAAAAATCGTAGCATTCTCTACCTCCAGCCAACTAGGCCTAATGGTGGTCACAATTGGCATCAACCAACCATACCTAGCATTCTTACATATCTGCACCCATGCCTTCTTCAAAGCCATGCTATTCATATGTTCTGGATCCATTATTCATAACCTTAACAATGAACAGGACATCCGAAAAATAGGAGGCCTGTTTAAAACGCTGCCCCTCACCTCAACCTCCTTAACCATCGGTAGCCTCGCACTTACAGGAATGCCCTTCCTTACAGGCTTCTACTCCAAAGATCTTATTATCGAAACTGCAAACATATCATACACCAACGCCTGAGCCCTATCCACAACTCTCATTGCCACTTCCCTAACAAGCGCCTACAGCACCCGAATAATTCTCCTCACCCTAACAAACCGACCCCGCTTCCCAACCCTAACCAACATCAACGAGAACAACCCCACCCTACTAAACCCCATCAAACGCCTAACAATCGGAAGCCTCCTAGCAGGCTTTCTCATCATTAACAGCATTCCCCCTACCTCCCCTTCCCAAACGACAATCCCACTCTACCTAAAACTAACAGCCTTAAGCATCACCCTCCTAGGCTTCCTAACAGCTTTTGACCTTCATCTCTTGACCAACAAACTTAAAATAAAAAACCCCTCACACACATTCCATTTCTCCAACATACTAGGATTCTACCCCAACACCATCCACCGCACCATCCCCTACGCAAGTCTTACCATAAGCCAAAACCTAGCATCACTCCTACTAGACCTAGCCTGACTAGAAAAACTAATACCCAAAACCATCTCACACCACCAAATCTCTGCCTCCGTCACTATTTCTTCTCAAAAAGGCATAATCAAGCTCTACTCCCTCTCCCTTCTAATCCCACTTTCCCTAACCCTCCTTCTAATCATATAACCTATTACCTCGGGCAATCTCGATTACAATATATACGCCAACAAGCAATGTCCACCCAGTAACCACTACCAATCACCGCCCATAATCATACAAGGCACCCGCACCAATAGAATCCTCCCGAATTAAACCCGACCCCTCCCCCTCATAAATCACCCAGCTCCCCATGTTATCAAAATTCAACACCATCACCAACCCGTCATATTCCTTCGCCCATAGAACCAACGCTACCTCCATTACAAACCCCACTAAAACACCCACCAGGACCTCAACCCCTGACCCCCATGCCTCAGGATACTCCTCAATAGCCATCGCAGTAGTATACCCAAAAACAACCATCATACCCCCCAGATAAATTAAAAAAACTATCAAACCCAAATACCCCCCTCCACAATTCAAAATAACAGCACACCCCACCACACCACTAACAACCAACACCAAGCCCCCATAAATAGGGGAAGGTTTGGACGAAAATCCAACAAACCCCACTACTAAAATTACACTTAACAAAAGCAAAGTATATGTCATCATTCTCGCATGGACTACAACCACGACCAATGATACGAAAAACCATCGTTGTATTTCAACTACAAGAACACCAATGACCCCCCTGCGCAAAACTAACCCACTAATAAAACTAATCAACCACTCACTTATCGACCTTCCAGCCCCATCCAACATTTCTATATGATGAAACTTTGGTTCACTCCTAGGCGCCTGCTTGATCCTCCAGATCATCACAGGATTATTTTTAGCCATACACTACACACCAGATGCCTCCACAGCTTTCTCATCAGTAGCTCACATCACCCGAGACGTAAACTACGGCTGAATCATCCGCTACCTTCACGCCAACGGTGCCTCAATATTTTTTATCTGCCTATTCCTACACATCGGCCGAGGCCTATACTACGGTTCATTCCTTTACCTAGAAACCTGAAATATTGGCATTATCCTCCTACTCGCAACCATAGCAACAGCCTTCATGGGCTATGTCCTCCCATGAGGCCAAATATCCTTTTGAGGGGCCACAGTAATCACAAACCTACTATCCGCCGTCCCATACATCGGAACAGATCTAGTCCAATGGGTCTGAGGCGGCTACTCAGTAGATAACGCCACACTCACACGCTTTTTCACCTTTCACTTCATCCTACCTTTCATTATCACGGCCCTAGCAGCCCTGCACCTTCTATTCCTACACGAGACAGGATCAAACAATCCCTTAGGCATCTCCTCCCAACCAGACAAAATCGCCTTCCACCCCTACTATACAATCAAAGACATCCTAGGACTATTTCTCCTCCTCCTCATACTAATAAGCCTAGTACTATTCTCACCCGACCTCCTAGGCGACCCGAGCAACTATACCCAGGCTAATCCCCTAAACACCCCTCCCCACATCAAACCCGAATGATACTTTTTATTCGCATACGCAATTCTACGGTCCGTCCCTAATAAATTGGGAGGCGTACTAGCCCTCCTACTATCAATCCTCATCCTAGCAATAATCCCCGCACTCCACACAGCTAAACAGCAAAGCATGATATTTCGCCCACTAAGCCAGCTCACGTACTGACTCCTAGTAATAAACTTACTGATTCTCACATGAATCGGAGGACAACCGGTAAGCTACCCATTTATCACCATTGGACAAGTGGCATCCGCACTATACTTCACCACAATCCTAGTACTTATACCAGCCGCCTCCCTAATCGAAAACAAAATACTCAAATGAACCTGCCCTTGTAGTATAAGCCAATACACCGGTCTTGTAAGCCGGAACTGAAATCTTCCTTCCAAGGACAACTCAGAGAAAAAGTACTTAACTTCACCCTCAGCACCCAAAGCTAAAATTCTAACTTAAACTATTCTCTGTATTCTCATGTGGAAGCCATTTTGGGTACAACCCCAGTACTAACCCACTTCTCCACAACTCTATGTACTTCGTACATTACTGCCAGTCCCCATGCATATTGTACAGTACTATAATCACTTAAGTAACTGTAGTACATTACCCACCAAACGTACATACAAACGACCCCAACATGCTTACAAGCAAGCACCAGCACATCTTGACCAACTGTAGAGCATCCACTTCACTCTCACGACATAAACAGCAACCAGTAAAGATAGTCCATCTAAAGGGCATGATGCACTCATTCATTCACCGCACATACAAACTCCCTACCACACTCAACTCACAATCCATACACAACCTATTTCACATGGAAGTTTCCCGCCCAGCATCCTCCGTGAAATCAGCAACCCGCACAAGAGTACTAACTCCCCTCGCTCCGGGCTTACAACACCTGGGGGTAGCTACAGTGAGCTGTATCCGGCATCTGGTTCTTACCTCCCGGCCATAAAGCCTAAAATCGCCCATACGTTCCCCTTAAATAAGACATCACGATGGATCACGGGTCTATCACCCTATTAACCAGTCACGGGAGCTCTCCATGCATTTGGTATCTTTTTACGGGGGCGTGCACGCGATAGCATTGCGAAACGCTGGAGCCGGAGCACCCTATGTCGCAGTATCTGTCTTTGATACCTATCCCATCCCATTGTTGATCGCGCCTACATTCCATATTCCAGCCGAGCATCCAATCCACTAAAGGTGCTAATTAATTCATGCTTGTTGGACATAGCAATAACCAACCAACGTAACCCCAAACCACACTCCCTCAACGGAATGAGAAAATTCACTCCGCAAACCCCCCCACACCCCCCCCCACCTTTGCCAAACCCCAAAAACAAAGTAACCCCAGTGAGCCAGACCCATCTTTTGGCGGTACACGCCTTTAACAGCCACCCCCTCAACTAACACATATTTTTTTTTCTTCTTTTCCCTCCCACCTACTACTACTCCCTTACCTCAAACCAGCCTATCCCCAAAGAGTCCCC